TCATATATATAATTAATATATTTAGAGAAATCAGAATATGTCACTTTCTAACTAGAATTAGTTTACTATATTCGAATTAAAATTCAAAATTCCATTTTTTTAATGAAATTCCACTATTCCTTACTTTTTTATTTATTTTATTTACAAACGGAAACTTCTTACAAATATCAAGAATATCTCTATTGTTCCGTCAAATAGGAATACTACTCTTAGCATTTTATGCTAAAAAAAGTCAAAAGCCCCTTATCGGATTTGAACCGATGACTTACGCCTTACCATGGCGTTACTCTACCACACTGAGTTAAAAGGGCCTCATTTGATTCAATTCCTGAATAAGGAACCAGCCAATATGAGTTTCGTACACCTATTTGTTACTGTATATACTTATTATTATATATACTTATACTTATTATTATAAATATATAAATATAATTAAAATAGATGTACATAGAAACTCATTAAGGAACAAGAAATTGGATTTACCTAGTGAATAGAGTATAGTTAAAAAATGATTTAATTTGGAAAGGACTCTCTCTTTTTTTTTGTTTTCTTTCGCATTACTTATCTTTTTTTTATGGATTGGTGATGGGGAATGAACAATTAATTCTGAAATCGAAATGCTGAATCCAAAAATTTTATGGAATTCTGAAAGCTAGAAAGATCCTTCTGATCAAATCATTCCATTATATTGACAATTTCAAAAAACTGTTCATACTATGAACATAGTATTGTCGGTTGGGCAAGTATGCCCCCATCGTCTAGTGGTTTAGGACATCTCTCTTTCACGGAGGCAACGGGGATTCGACTTCCCCTGGGGGTAGGATACTATGAAAGGAAATTGATCATTGATCAGGGATTATCAATAAATAATAAAGACTGAAATTGATTCTTCCTGGGTCGATGCCCGAGCGGTTAATGGGGACGGACTGTAAATTCGTTGGCAATATGTCTACGCTGGTTCAAATCCAGCTCGGCCCAAAAATTTGCTGATCCACCATCAAATGATATAAGCCATTTTTTATTCTTCCATATATATATGGAAGAATAAAAATTTTATACATCCCTAGTGCTTTTTCCGTATTACGGATTTTTTCCACCAATTCGGATTTTGCTAAATTCCTTACAGTATCCATAAGTATAAAGTCTAAGGAAAGGATAAAAGTCAAAAAAAAAGAGTCTTTTTTTTGTTTCATTGATTCATTTTTCAATCGATTTGGCAATAACAAATATAGTATACGCGCCCCCACTTTAGCGAGATCAACACGGATCTCGCTAAAGTGGGGGCGCGTATACTATATTTATTATTAGTTTAATAAGTCCGCCGCTTTCAGTTACAGTACAACGGTTCGAATCTCAAATAGAAAAAAAAAGGGTTTGACTGAAATAGTAAGAATATGTATGTATGCTATACGATTTTTTCCTGGGATTGTAGTTCAATTGGTCAGAGCACCGCCCTGTCAAGGCGGAAGCTGCGGGTTCGAGCCCCGCCAGTCCCGCTAGATACAAATACAATGAAAAAAAATATCAATTCATTTCGTGTGTGAAAGGGAATAAAAATAACGAAAAAATATTTTTTCTGAAAGGGATCCCCTTTCTTTCGTTTTAGGAAAATTACTTTTTGATTGCATCAGAAAGTAATTTTTTTTGGGGGGGGGTATGGATAAAAGATCTTACTATGTTATACTATTTAATTCTCGACGATGAATCAATTTGATAGCTCAGATATTGTTATTCGTGATATTGATCCGATTTGATATCATCGAGATAAAATTTATACCATTGAATTTAGAGACGAAAGATTTATGATTTCTATGGGATTAAATCCCGAAGTATTTATTCGAAATTAAAGAGAAAGAAAACATAGAGATTATGGAAGTCAATATTCTTGCATTTATAGCTACTGCACTCTTCATTTTAGTTCCTACTGCCTTTTTACTTATAATTTACGTAAAAACGGTAAGTCAAAGTGACTAATTTTACTTTAACATGACTTCTGATTTCTTATCAATGCAATGACAGTGATTGAATAAAAAAATGAAAAAAGGATTTCAATTGAGGGTCTTAGTTTTAAATGAAATGATCAGACTACAATCCGCAGAATTCTATGAAATCCATATAGTATAGTAGAAAGAAATCAAATCTATTTCTTTCTACTATATTCTCTATTATTGTAGTGTATAAAATTTGACTCTATCTATATACAAAGATGGTAACAATTCAAATATTTGTTTGATTTAAAGAATATTTTCCATTTTCAATATTCTACTTTCAATATTCTACATAGAATACATTACACCACTAGAATACAATAGAATTTCAAAATGCAGATAGAATTGCATTTCATTAAGTAGTAGTAATTCGTATTACTAAAATAACTAAATTCAATAGTTAAAAAATTTCAGAACCCCAGCTATAAAACAATTGATACAGTTTGATCCCTTAACTCAATTAGGAGTACCCTTAGAGTCCACTTCTTCCCCATACTACAAGGGAAAGGGAAAATGTAAAAACTACCATTAAAGCAGCCCAAGCAAGACTTACTATATCCATGTCAATTTTGTCTCCTATCTCTTGAATGAATTATTTCATTATTATTTACTAATTATTATTTTATTCATTTTTCATTAAAAATTTTATAATAATAGTGGAATCGCTGGTACAGAGTCAAAAAAACATTCTGGGATAACACCATTGACAAAACAATCGAATAAATTCAATTAGAACATCTAACAAGTTCTTATCCGATTTCTAGTAAAATTGAAAAATAGTAAGGCGAAAGAAATAATCTCCAGAGATATCCCTTGAAGTATTAAAGGAATTAATCTTACTAACAGGTAGGAATAAAAAGACCTATGTTTTTTTGTCCGCCATTTGATTTCATTAAGTCAAAAGTAAAAAATATAGAATCAAGATAGATTACTTTGCATACTCATACTCTTATTTGCATCGCTTATTTCTATTGGATCTAATCCTTACCGTCTTCCGATCCGTTCTCTAAAACAATCGGAAAACTGCCTCTAAAATTCTTTGACTAGAGGTTACCGAAAAGAAAGAATAATAGAATTGAAATTCTTTTTGAATTAGATTCAAATGAAAGAATATATTTAATATTAATTTAATATTAATAAAGAATATAAATATAAAATTCGAACTATTCCAAATTTAAATAAATATAAAAAATAAATCTAATTCGATATTCCATTTTTTTAATCTAACTAATATTGAATAAATGTGGGAGCGCTCATATACTTTACATGAGTCTGTATACAAGGTTTTTCTTCAACCCCCCCCAACAAAAAATGGAATTATATTTCTCGTCCCGCCTATCCCTATCCAATCTTATTCAAGACCCAATCTGTAGACGAACACTACAGTGGAGTGAAAGGACTATTATTTCAAGATTTATCAATTGCTTAGAATTTTCAATCAAACAAGTCTCAAGAGTCCTTTTTCCACACTAGCTTCCGTTAATAGAATTCTATCAACAAAACGGAATAACCTATTAAAATTCTCTTGTCGATCAGATCAGGCGACACCCGGATTTGAACTGGGGAAAAAGGATTTGCAGTCCCCCGCCTTACCACTCGGCCATGTCGCCAAAATGATACAAAAAATATATGAGAATACCCCTTCCCTCAAAAAATCAAAGAAAAGGGGGGAGGATTCTAAACTTCTTTTTTTTGATGTGTTTGTATCTAAACTTCCGTTTTCTTTAATCCCGCTTTTCAAAAGGATCTTCTCCCTTTTTCTATGTTGTGTTCTATTGAAAAAAACAAACGTATAGCTTTCAGTAACAAAAGCGCAAATTTGGGGACAAATCAAATCGCAACCTTTAACTACAAATTCTTCAATAATTCTTGAATCTGAATCAAAAAAGGTTTTTTCTTTTTCTTTTAATGAGATAAAAAAATCGAAATGGATATTTTACATAACCAATCAATATTGGTTTTTTTATTGAAAAAGAATCCTTCTCTATTTCAATTATAACAGCAACTGTTAATATATGTCAACCCCGGAACATAAATTTTTATTCTTACACAGATATTATCTAATCGGGTATCTTATTCGTATATGATACTTATACTATAAGGGCATTTTCAAGAAATTCTCGTGCTTCCATTTTTTTGCCAATTTTTCGTTAAATAGATTGAATAGAAAAAAGAAAGTAACACGACATGCGCGCTGTCCCGAACAAATATGACTGCAATAACGTAAGAGACATATATAGATAGCTATAGCTGGAGTTAGATCTATGCATGTTTAATAAATCCAAGTCTTTTTACGCACTGCAATCGTATTCTCAAATTCTAAAAAAAAATAGGTAAAAATGGATCTCTTCTTTGTGAATTCGAATTGTTTTTTGAACAATTGAAAAGGTAAGGTGATAAAAAAATCAATTCTATATTGTTTCTGATTATTGGATTCTATCTTTATCTCATTGAGCCAAGCAAATCCTGAATTGATTTTGGGGGGTATCCAATCGAATTGGAATATGGAATATCCTAATATATAGTAGAAATACAATTCATTTTTTGTTTTGAGATTCTTAAAAACCAAAAAAAGTCTAGGTGAAATTTATCAATTTGTTTCCATTTCTATTACAAGTTAGATTCTATCTCTTTGTTTTATTGCAAATTCCAATTTGAGTAGAAAAGTCTATTTATTCCTCTTTTCATAATAGGTATTTCATTTCATATACGGAGTTAGGTGAAATTTCATGTGATTCAGTAAATCAGTAAAGTAAAAAAAAAGAAATTCCATTATTGCTAAATCTATTCATGTGATTTGATGAAGAATGACAGCAAATCGTGGGATATTTTCTATAAAATAAAAGGGGAAATTGAAAATGCTTGGGGTTGGAAATGAAGGAATGTCTACACTACCCGGATTGAATCAAATACAATTTGAAGGGTTTTGTAGATTCATTGATAGGGGCTTAACAGACGAACTTTTAAAGTTTCCAAAAATTGAAGATACAGATCAAGAAATTGAATTTCAAT